TCAGATGAATCGGCCCAGACCGGCTTACTAATGGGATGTCCTAATACATTACAAAATTTTGCTTTAGCCAATGATCTAATTAGAGGAATAATTGGAATTATTGTATCAAGCTTTTTCATAAGATTTTCCATTATAAATGACTTTTCCAACATTTGACTCCGTACCACTGAAGGATTTAGCCGCACATTTGAAAAATAGCCCAAAAAGTCAAATGAATGCTCGGATAATTGGTTTATATGGATCTTTCCTGGTTGAGACCAAACAAAAAAATGACATTGCCATAAATGGATAAGATAGTATTTCCATTTTTTCATCAAAAAGGGCGTATTCTTTGAAGCTAGAATGGATTTTCCTTGATATCTAACATAATGAATGAAAGGGTCCTTGAAGAACCATAGAGTGGACGGAAAATCCTTATCAAAGACTTCTACAAAATGTTCTATTTTTGCATAGAAATAGATTCGTTCAAAAAAGACCCCAGAAGATGTTAATCGTAAATAAGAAGATTTGTTACGGAGAAAAAGAAAGATGGATTCGTATTCACATACATAAAAATTATATAGGAACAGGAAAAATCTTGGATTACTTTTTGAAAAAGTAGAAATCCTTTTTTTTGGAGTAATAAGACTATTCCAATTACAATACTCATAAAGAAAGAGCCTTAATAAATGAAAGGAGGAGGCATCTTTCACCCAGTATCGAAGGGTTTGAATCAAGATTTCCAGATGTATAGGGTAGGGTATTTGTACATCTGACACATAATTTAAATATGGAAATTTTTCCTCAAAAAAAGGAAATATTGAATGAATTGATCGTAAATTATAGGATTTTATGATTTCTGCCTTCTCTAAGGAAGAGATTAATTGTAGGGAAAATGGAATTTCCACACTGACGGCAAGCCCCTCTGATATTATTTGAGAATACAAATTCTTGTTGTACCCCCAAAATGGATTTTTGTTAGAATTATTAGCAGAAATAATCAAATGATTCTGTTGATACATTCGAGTAATTAAACGTTTTACAATTAGTAAACTAGATTTATTGTCATAACCTAGATTTTGCACCAAAATGGAACTATTTAAACCATGATCGTAAGCAAGTGCAAAAATATACTCCCTAAAAATAAGTGGGTATAGGAAGTCATGTTGACGAGATCTATCTAGTTCTAAATATACTTGAAATTCCTCCATTTTTTTAAAATTTTATTTGGGCCAAGGATCGAAGATTTATTGGGTTATCAAATAATACATAGTGCGATAAAGTCAAAACAGGGTATTCTATTCTAATAAAAAAAAAATAGATACCTAGAAAACAAGTAAGACTCATCAACGGACCCTCTCTACTCGCTTTTTCCATCTAATTGTTTTATGTTCGTTCTAGGATAACAAGATAGTTAGAAATCCTTTATTTTCTCAACCCAATCGCTCTTTTGATTTTGGAAAAAAAAAAAGATCTTTATCAATATACTCTTTCTTCTACACATTTATCGCCACCCCATAATCTAATTATAATGGAGAATAGCTAATAGTTAGGATTCATAACAAAAATCAATAATCCATTCATGGGAAAAGCTTTTCCCACATCAAGTACTAATATTTTTATTTTTAACGTATAATTAGATGGGGGAATCATTCAAATTCAAAACAAAAGCTCGTTCCTTTTTGTTTACCTATAATTGGAGCCACCAAACTCTATCCATTTATTAATTCAACCCAACTGTGAATTTCTTTTGTTGCGAGCCAAGAATACAAACATGGATTTGGGCCCGATCCAATAAAAATGAAATATTCTTAGAATTCTCCATTGATACGACATGCTGCTTTTTCCATTCATTCCTTTCTGGATCAGTCGTGGTCTTACAAACTCTACCGATGGTATGGACGAATCCATTGCTTCATAGAAATGTGTAAAAATTTGAGTCGCACTTAAAAGCCGAGTACTCTACCATTGAGTTAGCAACCCTAAAAAAATAAACTACAAAAATAAACTAATAAGATGTGTAGATACAACCGCAATCAAAATAAATAAAAATATTGAATTGGATAATAAAAAAGAATATTCCATTAAAATCTAAAATCCAGAATCCAGAAAAAAGATTTTAAATGTCGAAGTCGAATCGATTCTGAACATAAAAATGTTCAGATCAGATTAAACTACAAGAGATTTTATCAGATAACACTCAGATAAGAGATAAAAAGAAAATAACAATTTATAGACCGCCTCTTTGTCGCCTATGTTATACGTTATACATTATTTTATTTTTTCATTTATTTTATTTAATTATTATTATTATATTTAATATATATATTATTTAATATATATATTATTAAATATATATTATTTTATATATATTATTATATTGATTATTGATTTTGATTATTATATTCTATATAATATATATATTATTATATATATATTATTATATTGATTATTGATTTTGATTATTATATTCTATATAATATATATATTATTTTATATATATTATTATATTGATTATTGATTTTGATTATTGATTTTGATTATTATATTATTTACTATTAGATTATTATATAGTATTTACTATTAGGTTATTAGATGTATATATACATTCTTATATTATTTATGGTTTATGGCCTCTATGTCACCTATGTTATTAGTTATAGATTACTTTTGTTCATTTATTTTATTTATACATTATATTATATATATTCTACTTAATATATGTATATTATTATATATGTATATTATTAATATATGTATATTATTACATATGTATATTATTACATTATTATATCATTTAACTTTCTTATTTTATTTTATTTTATATATATATTATTATATACGTCTATTATTAAATTATTATATTCTTCGTATAATATATATATTAATATATATATATATATAAATATATAATTTTATATTATAATATTAAATAATATAGATATAGAATATAAAGAAAATATAAAGAAAAAGATATAAAGAAAGAAAAGAATTTCTTTAATTAAAAAAAAGAACTTCTTTTCTTCTTTCTATCACAGAAAATCCAACGAACCCATCTAAGAAAAAAAAATCCTATGCTATGAAACGGGAAAAAAAGGATCCATTTATTCACGATCGGATTATATTTGTTTGATACACTGTTGTCAATATTAATATTAATGTTGAAAAAAGAATACAATGAAGAAAATAAACGAATTAAAAATAAAAAAACTTAAATATTAATTTGAATAAATACCAATTGAGATCCAATTGAATTTAATTCAAATTACAAATGAATAATAAAAAATAATAATATAATAAATACTAAGAAAAAAAATAGAATATATAAAATATATATAAATATATAATTAATTTTATAATAAAAAAAAAATAAAAATTAATAAAATATATAAATAAAATATATAATATATAATTAAATATAATTTAATAATTTAATTAAAATAATTTAATTTTTAATTAAAATAATTTAATTTCTTTTTATTCATTTGCCCATTTTTATATTATCAATAAAAATGGATTTTTGTGGTTATAAAAAACAGCATTCTATGGCAGCAATAAGAAATCAAAAATTAGGTATGAATAGAACAAGGGAGCGGGGGGGGAGATAAGAGAGAAAAAGATTATAAAAATCTACATAAAAGTCTTCCACACCCTCTTTTTCTTTTTTTTTTTTTTATTATTTATTTAAATTTAATTTCGTTTGTTGATTAGGATTAAGTTCCATAAAAACACCCGCCTTTTTTGAAATATCCTGAACAGTTCCTGTAGGTTGAGCGCCTTTTTCAAGGAAATATAGAATAACGGGAATATTTAAATAGGTTTGATTCTTTATCGGATCATAAAAACCCACTCTCCGAAGATCTCTCCCCTCTCTTCGGGATCGAACATCAATTGCAACGATTCGATAAACGGCTCATTGGGATAGATATAGATAAACAATACACCCCCCCTAGAAACGTATAAGAAGTTTTCTCCTCGTACGGCTCGAGAAAATTCGAAATTATGTTTATGTATAGAATTATGATGTCAAATAGATTCATAAAATCATCAAATCAATTAGACTATGATTAAAATTAAATACTTTTTTTTTCTATTCTTTCCCAAAAAAAATCACTCGTATTCGCAACCTCATAACTCAAGTTGGATAACTCTCAAATAACTCAAAGGAAAACAAAACCTTTAGTTAGGTACTTTATTTCATTTATTGAGCGGTCTCTACCCCCTTTCTTGTCCTTGTCTGTCTCCTTTAGCTTTAGAATCTATTTTTTGTCTTCAGTCAGTGTAATATAGTTGTTGAGACAATTGAAAATGGTATTTACTTGTTCCACGATCCGTTAGCTTTTCCTTGAATCATTGGGTTTAGACATTATTTCGAGGATCTTTAATCATTTAAAAAATGGCAGCAACATACCCATTTTTGATTTCTTTCCATCAAAGAATCGTACAAATAGATGGTTGATTCCCCCAGATCCACTTTTGATCAAAATAGTTTTACCAATTCCAACAAATTTTACTTTTTTTTTTAACTTGCTCGAATTGGATCCTTTCGATTTCTATAGCGAAAATATACTTACGAAGTTGTTGGAACTTATTAATTTTCACTAACCCTAGAAACTTGCCCCTGAGAAATGAATCAACTCGAGCTCCATCATGTACTATTTCCATCATCAAAACCTCCCTCCTCCCCAAAAAAAGAAATTCGAGTGGAATAGAACAAACGATGTCGAGAAAGAGCACCTTCATTTCTATATAATAGAAAAAGTGGTGGATGTAAGAATCCACGGCTAATGTAATCATGTCTTTCAAGTCGCACGTTGCTTTTTACCACATCGTTTCAAACGAAGTTTTACCATAACATTCCTCTAGTTTGGAGCCGGCATGTAATTGATTCAATTCTGAAATCATGAATAGTCATTGATTCAATCGATCCATAATAATCCATATTTTTTCCTTCTATATGAATGGAAGATTTCTAAAGTAAAAGTAAAGAAATATCAAAAAAATTCAAATAAATTCGATATTGTAGGAATAGAATTTCTATTCTATTTCTATTTATTTTTTAGAAAAATAGAGATTCAAAATATTCTTATTCAAAAAAAGAATAAATAGAAAAAAATATAGAATTAGAATTAAAAATCTTAATAGAAGATTTTTATTTATTATCAAAATACAATTTAAATTTATAAATTTTTTAATTAATATTCAATATGAAATAAATTTTTAAATATATAAATATATTATAAATATATAAATATAAATATATTCTAAATAAAAATTATAAATATATAAATAATAAATATTATTTAATATATTTTTCTATTTTATTAAATTAAAATAATAATATAAATTTTTAATATACATATACAATACAAATAAAAAAAAAAAGAAGTTCTTTTTGAATCTACATTTTCAAAGTGACTCGATTTAGAGATGAATCATTAAAAAAAAAGAAGAATCACATTCTACCCAATATTATATACTCTTAAACAAAAGGTTTCTCAAAAAAGGGCAATCTTGATTATGATATATAATTTGTATTCAGATATGATATATATCATGAATGGATATGCTCTGGGACGGAAGGATTCGAACCTTCGAATAGCGGGACCAAAACCCGTTGCCTTACCACTTGGCCACGCCCCATTTTTATTTCTATTCGACACTACTAAACACTATTATTGATATTGGTTATTCGTCAATTCCAGTCCAAATATCTAAATATCTATAGAATAAATTGTTGCTAGAATTTTGGTATGTCTAGATATAGAATGAAACTTAAATTATTGATCATTACATATAATTCAATTAAGATATTGCATGAAAGTCTGATTTCTTCTATTTTTTATTTCTTTTTTTTTTTCAGAAGATTTTGAATTTGATAAGTTCAAATCAAAGAAGGATTTTTTTGGTCTACTTTTTGTTATTTGATTCATCATTTTATTCATAATTAATTCGATTTTTTTCTTCTATATATTAGATTCTATATTCTATATATTATATTCTATATTCATTCTATTTTTTTTTCTTATTAACTTATTAATATTAATTAAATAAAAAATTAATTATTATTCTTTTTTTTTTTTTATTAATATTAATAATAATTAAAAGTATAAATCTTAAATGAAATAAAAAAAAAAAGAAATAAAATTTAAAATCCATTTATTATAAAATTCAGAATATACTATATTAATAATAATAATAATATAAACTTAAAATATAAACTGAATCTTAATACTTAATAATATTAACTAAATTTGAATTTTTTTTTAATTGAATTCACAAAAAGAAAACATACAATTATCTTCAAGAACAAAATTTTTGTTATGCTTAATATCTTTAGTTTGGTCTGTATTTGTATTAACTCTGCTCTTTATTCAAGTAGTTTTTTCTTCGCGAAATTACCTGAAGCCTACGCTTTTTTGAACCCAATTGTAGATATTATGCCAGTAATACCTGTACTTTTTTTTCTCTTAGCTTTTGTTTGGCAAGCTGCTGTAAGTTTTCGATGAGATCTTTAATTTGAATACTAATACTGTCCTAGAAAAATTCATAATTTATGTGAAAAAAAGATTCGAACGTTTTAATAATCTTGATTTCTAAGATCAGATAAGTTTTACAGTGTGAATCCTCATGTGTACTATAGGAGAATCTATTCTCTTTCTTTTTTTTTTATGATCTTGGAGATTGTGTAATGCTTACTCTAAAACTTTTTGTTTACACGGTAGTGATATTCTTTGTTTCTCTTTTCATCTTCGGATTCCTATCTAACGATCCAGGGCGTAATCCGGGACGTGAAGAATAAAAAATATGATTTTTTATTCTTTTGTTTTCTGTGTTTTCCTTGCTTGTGCTTGATTTTGAAATATTCTTATTATCTATTTTTCATCTTTCAATTTTAACTTTTATAAATTAAGAATTCTAAATATAAATTATAAATCTATTTTATAAATATATTTATAAATATATTAAATTCAATATAGAAATATATTAAATATATAAATTAGAAAAAAAAAATGAAATATAAATAAATTAGAAATCAATATTTATATTCTATTTTCAATATTTCAAAAATTAAAAAGAAATAAAAAAAATAATCAAATTCTATTTATATTAATTATATTATATTATAATAATAATAAATATTGTTAATAAAAAAATTAAAACAAACAAAGAAAAGAAACAAAAGAGACTCCGTTCTATAAATAAAAAAAAAAAAGTAAATAAATAAGATACCAAATCATTGATGAAAACGGAAAGAGAGGGATTCGAACCCTCGGTACGAAAAATTCGTACAACGGATTAGCAATCCGACGCTTTAGTCCACTCAGCCATCTCTCCCCAATTGAAAAGGGCCCTCTCTTTTTTTTTATTTATTTAATTTTATATTTCTATCTTATCTCTATTTATATAATATATAGAATATATAATTAGAATATAATTCTAATTTCTAATATAGAATATTCTAATTTATATAATTAGAATACTCTATATAATAAAAAAGAATAGAATTATATTCTAATTCTAATAGAAATTTGAGATTTTGAAATTCTAGAAATTCAAATAAAAAAATGAATTTAATTTATTAATAATTTTTTAATTTAATAATTATAATTTAGAATAAAAAAAAAAATAATATAATAAAAAACATAAACATAAACAAATAATATAAATAAATAATAAAATAATAAATATATATTTAATTAAAAAATTTAAAAGATTATTAAAATAAAATTAGTATAAATTATTATAATAACTTTATTATAATATTCTAATAACTTATATTAGTATTAGAATATATTTATTATAATATATTAGAATTATACTAATTTATTAGAATATTATTATTTATAGTTTATAGAATAATATTCTATTTATTAAATTATTAAACAATAAACAATATTCTATTTATAGATTATAGAATTTATAGAATTATAGAATTATATATATATTATTTATATATTCTATTATATAACATATTCTATTATATATATTATATATAGAAAATTATAGAATAAATTATAGAATATAGAATAAATTATAGAATTTATAGAATAAAGAATAAAAAAACTTGTTTTTTCAGCCCGGCCAGGTTAGTACCTAGCCGGGCCTTTTTTGTTCCCATGAATTCTGGATAAAAAAGATTTATTTGATCTGAAAAAAAATACTTGTTATTGAAACAAGATCAAACATAAGAATGTCATTTCTTATTACTCTTTCTTTTTTTCCCGTAAAGTATCTAAAAAAAAAGAATGGAACTAAGGATTTTTGCACAATGCATTTTTATGTTATGGCTTAAGTAGTTTTGTCGAGATGTATCTGTCAAAACACCTTTAGCAAAACAAAATAAAAAAATCCAATGGGTCCTCTTTTCTTAATTCCATTAGATCCCCTTATGAAACACGTCAGCACTATAAATTTTATGATTCTTTTATGATCCTATTTCTGATTCCCTTGTTGGACAAAAGTTCCATTTATATACAATAATCGCATTGAAGCGGGTATAGTTTAGTGGTAAAAGTGCGATTCGTTCTATGGATCCCTTACTAGTTAAGGGATCCCTCGTTTGATTCATATTCCGATCAAAAACTTTATTTCTTATCTTAAAAGGGTTTAATCCTTTACCTCTCAACGAAGAATTCGAGGAATAATATACATTATCGTAATTTATATTCAACAAGAATCAATTCGAAATTGACAAATTGAATTATGAAATTACAAAAACATAAGTTTTTTGAATTGGATCAATACTCCCAATTTTTTGAGTATGAGTAAAGGATCCATGGAAAAAGATATAGAAAGTTTTTTTTTATCGTAACTAAATCTTCCATTTTTTTATTTATATAGGAGAGATTGAAGCAAAATAGCTATTAAACGATTACTTTAGTTTACTAGAGATATCGACATATTTCTATTTTTTTTAGCTCGATGAAAATAAAATGCTTTTCCTAAGGATTCTCTTAAATAGAAATAGAGAACGAAGTAACTAGAAAAAAAAAAAAGATTGTTAGAATCCGCCTCTTCTAGATTCTAGAGGGATCATCTAAAAAGCGGGATGTTTTGAATGCATTCAGACAGATTCAGACAGAGGGGCTGACATAGATGTTATGGATGGCATTTTTTTTTACGTCTTCCATTTGTATTTGGTAATCTGTTCCATAAAGGAGCCGAATGAAACCAAAGTTTCACGTTCGGTTTTGAATTAGAGACGTTAAAAATGATGAATCAACGTCGACTATAACCCCTAGCCTTCCAAGCTAACGATGCGGGTTCGATTCCCGCTACCCGCTTCTATTATATCTCTATATTCTATTCGAAGCTCAATTTGTGTATTATAGAATATAGAATAGAATTAATATTCTAATTCTAGAATTAATAAACTAAAACTAATTAATTTAGTTATTTAGTTTTTAACTAAAAAAAAATCGACTAGAATTAGAAAAAGAAAGAAAATAGAATTTATTAATTCATTCTAATTCTTTAATTTGAATCTAATTATATTAATTTAATGTAAAAATCGTAAAAATAGAAATGTAATTCATCATTAAATTGAATACACAATCCCCAGATCACATATTCGTTTTTCCGAATAGAACAATAAAAAAACAATTGTAATAAAAAGAAAAGCGTCCATTGTCTAATGGATAGGACAGAGGTCTTCTAAACCTTTGGTATAGGTTCAAATCCTATTGGACGCAAATTATTTGCATATATATTTAATTTGATTTCTATGTCAAGAAAAAGATTTTGAATGCTTTGAATTTAACAAAAGACACTTAGACTTTTAGAGTAATTTTTTGCGTAATAACTTAACTTATTTACATAAGTTATACACAATTTATATCTTGACTCTCTCCTCTATTTTTTAGAAAATCTTATAAAATCAAATCGTGGATTTCTTAAAAAAAAATATAAAATATATTAAATTCTCATTTTTAATTAATTAAAATCAATAAAAAATGAATATTATTAATTAAATATAAATATTAATTAATAATAAATAAATAATATTAAAATAGATTCT